TGGAGTCCAATGAAGTAATGTATGATAGGAATCATACTCTTTCAATCAAAGAACTATTTCAATGATTCCCATGTTTGTATTTCGAAAGGAAAGGGATCCAGATGATTGGAAATTTTTTCCAATCTAATTCTTCTGAAATTTTCTATTTTAATTAAGGGGCTCTTACTATCCTTATAGATTAGATGGATACTGAGGAAGACCAGACCTTTTTTTGATCCCTCTTGACTCTTCAAAGAAGAAGTCGTTTTGTTAAGTGTATACGCACTTTCTATGAGAAATGATATAGACATAGTGGTTGTCTAACGAGAGACTATGCAATAATAAGATCTTGCCTCAGGCGAGTCACATATTGCGCATTTACCGATGGGTTTCTAATTTTAGAAAGGAGATTTTATCTTTATCGACTTATTTCATATCATGGTTCGGGCGTTAAAAATCGGTGAGGTTTACTCTTCCTTTTCGAAATCCGAAGAAGTGCCCGTGGTCCTCCTGTCAATAGTTAAATCAATTATTTCTTCGGAATACTAAAAAAAAGATTACTACGCGATTTTAGTAATCTATATGCCCATATCGTTTTTAAATCATTGATTCCTTCCATAAATACCGCTATTCAGATTGGAAATCATAAAAAATCTAGTAATTCGAATCATAATTAGAATCATAAGATAAGAGTTAAGGCAATTATTTCAGATTGATCGGAACAAGTAGATGTAGCAAATAAATAGAATTGGGTGCTATGTCAATTCCATACAATATAGGGAATTTATATACACATATATGAAGAGAATATTGTTGATTGATCTATATAAAATGAAGCCTCTATCTTTATTCTAGAGTAGAACTTTATAGACTAAGAGAGAGATAGTATGGTAAGAAAGAAATAGATGAATCTTTCTTACCATACTATCGAATTCATAAAATACTGCCGATTATAGTCCGCTCATTGCATTTAAGACGCGAAATTGGAATCCTTTTCATTTTACTTCGTCCATTTTTGATAAGAACTCAGAAGGAAAGTTTCATTCAAATGAATTTGAAAATTGAATTGAATTAATCATTTTGACTGACTGTTTTTACGTAAATGATAAGTAGAAAAGCGGTAGGAACTAGAATGAATAGTGCAGTCGCAATAAATGCAAGAATATTTACTTCCATAATCTCATCGGTTTTTTTACTTCGCAATAACTCGGGATTTAATCCCATAGAGATGATAAATCTTTCGCCTGTAAATTCAATGAATGAATTACCTCTCGACGATCTTGAATCGGATCAATATCATGAATAACAATATCTGAGCTATCAAATCAATTCGTCGTCGAGACTTGAATAGTATAACATAGTAAGTTCTTTTATCCATACCGAATCCAAACTTGGATTCCTGACCCAATCAATCCAAAATTCCTTTATTTTGCATTTGGTTCCCTTCTTTTTTCTATAACCTACCTTACGTCTTCCTTGTACAATCATCTGATGAAGTATCATCAGATTGCCCTTCCACTTCGATTAGTCACATAGTTACAAACCCAAACAAACAAGAAAAGTGAAATGGAAAAAAAGAGTTAAGTTCTAAACTCCTTGTGATTTTTTGGAAGACGAAGACAAAGAAGTTTGATAAAGATGAGGCCGGTATAAAAGATCTAATATCACTATTTTAGGGTTTGTTATTTCTTCGATGGGACCTTTTTAAAAAAAAATGGAAAAATAGGAAAGAAAAAAAGCCCCTTTGTTTTGGAAATTGAATTCTGCCCCCTGACATCCTTTCATAGAAAGGGAGAAATTAATTGATGTATTTATTGGATACGTCGGGACTGACGGGGCTCGAACCCGCAGCTTCCGCCTTGACAGGGCGGTGCTCTGACCAATTGAACTACAATCCCAGGGAAATAAGGGATCTAGCAGAAAATTTTATTCTTTTTTTATCTTCGTATTTCGTATGGGGTATTTCGGAAGGACAAGGGGGTTATACCATCTCATGGTAGATTGGCGAATTATTGGGCCGAGCTGGATTTGAACCAGCGTAGGCATATTGCCAACGAATTTACAGTCCGTCCCCATTAACCGCTCGGGCATCGACCCAGGAAGAATCCACTTTAGGCTTATTGGTAATCCATGATCAACTTCCTTTCGTAGTACCCTACCCCCAGGGGAATTCGAATCCCCGCTGCCTCCTTGAAAGAGAGATGTCCTAAACCACTAGACGATGGGGGCCGACTTGCCCAACCGTCCTCATACTATGATCATAGTATGAACAGTTTTTTGAAATTGTCAATATAATGGAATGGTATGATTAGACTCGCGGGATCTTTCCGTTTTTCAGAATTGTATAGAATTTTTTGATTCGTCATCCATATTCATGAATCGTTCATTAGAATATTAGAATCGCCACACTCTATATAAATAGAGTATAGAAATCTATATTCTTTAGAATAATTTCATTTCTAAAAAAAAAAAGAAATACAAACAACTAAAAATAATATGAGGGATAGGATTTGTTCAGGGA